AGAAAGATGCCTGAATAAAGGTGTATTATGATAGAATACCTAATGTAGAAACCCCTACTCTTTCTATAAAATTATAAAAATTAGAATAAACTAACCCCTAAGAATTCAAAATTCTTTATGCTAAACAACATTTTATAAAAAGATAAGCTAAAAAAGCTATTGGGCCCATAACCCAATCATGATATTCTTCTCTTTTTAATTAAAATAAATTCCTCAATAACAATGTTTGTTTATATAATCTTTATAAGAACCTTAATTTCATTAAGAACTAATAACTGACTAAGAATATGAATTATAATAGAAATAGCCCTATTTATATTCATCCCCCTAATTTCTAAAAATAAAGTTAATGACCAGTCAATAAAATACTTTATTATTCAAAGAATCTCCTCCTATACTTTAATCTTCTCAATTATATGAAATAGCTCTTATGAAACAAATTTAAATAGACTTTTATCATTAATTAGTCTAATACTAAAAACTGGAATAGCCCCGTTCCATTTATGAAAACCCATAATTATAAGTAAAATTAAATGGAAAGAATGTATATTATTAACTACATTAATTAAAATCCCCCCAATGATTTTTTTTAATAAAATAATTAAATTTAATATAATAATTCTACCCCTGTCCCTCTCGTTAATTGTAGGAGCCACAAGAGGAATCAACCAATTAAATTTAAAAAAAATAATAGCTTATTCATCAATTTTTAACCTAACCTGAATAACTTCATCCTTCCTGATTAGAAAAAAAATTATACTAACATTCTTCACCCTTTACTCTTTATTAAATATTAAACTAATAATTTTTTTTAAAAAAAATAATTTAATATATTTAAATCAAATGAACTACCTCCCCCTTAACTTAAAATTGATTATTAATATAAATATGTTATCAATTAGAGGACTCCCCCCTCTAACTGGATTTTACCCAAAATGAATCATTTTAAGTGAAATAATTAATTATTCTATTATTCTCCCCAGAATAATAGTAACTACATCAATTTTATCAATTTATATATATATCCAAATTAACTCACTTTGCCTATCCAATTCTTTAGTGAAAAAGAAAAATAGAAAAGTAATTTCATTCAAAAACTTTTCCTTACTAAATTTATTAATTCTACCCGCAATATTTATATTCTGGATATAACTTAAACCCCAGAAAAATTCATCTTTAAATTTGCAATTTAAAATCATTTTGTTAGAATATAAGGTTATAATTACTTATCTCCCTCCCCTCTGTCAAGGATTTAAGTTAAATAAACTATTAACCTTCAAAGTTGAAAATATATTCCAAATTTAAACCTTACAAACAATTTAACATTAATAGGAGGAAAACCCTTAAATAAATTTACAATTTATCACCTAAATCAGCCACCCTACTTATTCGAAATGAAAAAATGACTACTATCAACAAACCATAAAGATATCGGAACCTTATACTTAATTTTAGGTATCTGATCAGGCTTAATTGGAACTACAAGAAGAATCATTATCCGATCTGAATTAACACAACCAGGTTCCCTAATTAAAAATGACCAAATTTACAATGTTTTAATTACTTCCCATGCATTTATCATAATTTTCTTCATAGTTATACCCATCTTAATTGGAGGATTCGGAAACTGAATTATTCCCCTAATAATTGGTGCCCCCGATATAGCATTCCCACGAATAAACAATATAAGTTTCTGACTACTACCCCCATCTCTAATTTTATTAATTAGAAGTTCACTAGTAGGTTCAGGATCCGGTACAGGATGAACAGTTTACCCCCCTCTGTCAAGTATTTCATCCCACTCCGGACCTTCAGTTGACTTAACAATCTTTTCCCTTCACATTGCCGGAATTAGATCAATCATAGGAGCAATTAATTTTATTTCAACTATTTTAAATATGCGATCTAAAACCATTTCAATAGAAAAACTACCCCTTTTCTGTTGATCAGTTTTAATCACAGCTATTCTACTTCTCCTGTCACTTCCAGTGTTAGCTGGGGCAATTACTATATTACTAACAGACCGAAACCTAAACACCTCTTTCTTTGACCCCACTGGAGGAGGAGACCCAATCCTTTACCAACACCTATTTTGATTCTTTGGACACCCCGAAGTTTATATCCTAATCCTCCCCGGATTTGGATTAATTTCCCATATCATTATACAAGAAAGAGGTAAAAAAGAAACATTTGGATCCATTGGTATAATTTACGCAATAATCGCCATTGGTATCTTAGGATTTATTGTATGAGCACACCACATATTTACAGTTGGAATAGATATTGATACACGAGCCTACTTTACATCAGCAACTATAATCATCGCTGTACCCACTGGAATCAAAATCTTTAGATGAATCGCAACAATTTACGGCTCAAAAATTAATTTTTCCCCCCAAATAATTTGATCTATAGGATTCATTTTACTGTTCACAATTGGTGGATTAACAGGAGTTATACTAGCTAATTCTTCTATTGATGTTATTCTACACGATACCTATTACGTAGTTGCTCATTTCCATTATGTACTTTCAATAGGAGCCGTGTTCACCATTATTGCAAGATTCATCCATTGATACCCCCTATTTTCAGGAGCTTCATTAAATAAAAAATGATTAAAAATTCAATTTATTTCAATATTTATTGGAGTAAATTTAACATTTTTCCCCCAACATTTCTTAGGATTAACAGGTATGCCCCGACGATATTCTGATTACCCAGATATATTCACCCTATGAAATTTATTATCCTCCGTAGGTTCAATAATTTCATTTATCAGTGTTTTAATATTTATATTCATTATTTGAGAAAGATTAATATTTAAACGTAAAATCTTGTTTAAAACCAACTTACCCCAATCCCTTGAATGAAAAATAAATTTACCACCAAGAGAACACTCATTTAATGAATCCCCCCTTTTATCCAAATTCTAAAGTGGCAGAATAGTGTAGTGAATTTAAAATTCATAAATGAGATCCTTAATTTCTTTTAGAAATTAAATGAATTAAATTCTGCATATCTGACGCTAACAGACCAACAATAGAACAATTAATATTCTTCCATGACCATACTATATCTATCATTATCACTATCACTATCCTAATTTTTTCTCTATTAAATTCACTCTTATTAAATAAATATATTGACTTAAATTTAAATGAACATCAAGTTTTAGAAACTTGATGAACCATCATACCCACATTAGTTCTATTTTTTATTGCCATCCCATCTCTTAAAATTCTTTACTCAATAGAAGAACTTATTAACCCTACCATCTCAATTAAATCTATAGGTCATCAATGATACTGATCCTATGAATATTCAGATAAATACATAAAAGAATTTGAATCTTACATAAAATATACAAAAAAAAGTGACTTTCGATTAATTGAAGTTGACAACCGCCTAAAAGCCCCGTTCTTAACACAAATCCGAATAATCATTTCATCTTATGATGTATTACACTCATGAACTATCCCATCCTTAGGAATTAAAATAGATGCTGTTCCAGGACGATTAAATCAATCAAGTATACTCATAAAAAAACCTGGTCTATTTATAGGGCAATGTTCGGAAATTTGCGGCACAAATCATAGATTTATACCAATTATGTTGGAATCTATTAAATTAATTAAATTTATTAAATGAATCAAATAAAAACATTAAGTGACCGAAATTAAGTAATGGTCTCTTAAACCAATTTATAGCAATTTAAAGCATGCTCTTAATGGTAAGAAATTAGTTTAACAAAAACATTAAAATGTCAAATTAAAATTACCCTCAAGTATTTCTTTATTCCTCAAATATCCCCCTACTCCTGAGTTAATCTATTAATTTTATCTAACCTTATATTAACTATATTAAAAATAAATTTATTTTTTGAAAAAAAATATTAACTAATCTTTTTAACTCATTCGACCCCAGTACCACCCTCTTTATTCAATGAAATTGATTATCAATAATTATTGTATTAACTATTATACCAAACAAATTTTGATTAATTGAATCCCGCAACTCAATAATAAAAACAATTTTCAAAAATTTTATTGATAAAGAAATAAAATTTATTTACTTTAACAAACAATTAATAATAAACTTACAATCAAGATTTATCTATATCATAATTATAAACCTGTGTGGTTTAATCCCCTATATATTTACTCCAACCAGCCATTTATCCATTTCTATAGCATTAGGTTTACCTATTTGACTATCATTAATAACATTTAGATGATTAAATCACACAAATATGATATTTATTCACCTTTTGCCCATAAGAACCCCCTCTTTGATAGCCCCATTAATAATTTTAGTAGAATCCTTAAGAAACCTTATTCGACCCATCTCCCTTAGAGTACGATTAACAGCCAACATAATCGCTGGGCATTTACTAATAACCCTGTTAGGAAATGTCAATGAAATAAAAACGATTAGATTAATTTTTATATTTCAAGTCACTTTAATAATGTTTGAAATTACTGTAGCCTTAATTCAAGCATATGTATTTACAATTTTATTAACAATATACTCCTCTGAAATTCCATATGAAAAAAAACCACCCATTCCACCTAGTTACTAAAAGACCATGACCTATCCTTTCTTCATTTTCATTGATAAACCTAATAATTAGATCAATCAATCTTTTAAAAAATAAAAATACATTATTCATATTAATTTCATCATTAATTCTATTTATAAATTTATACCAATGATGACGTGACATCAAACGTGAATCATCAATTAAAGGTGACCATACCTTAGTAGTAAAAAAAATAATTAAAATAGGTATAATCCTATTCATCATCTCAGAAATTATATTTTTCCTTTCATTCTTCTGAAGATTTTTCCATGCTAGACTAGCCCCTAGTACAGATATTGGCTTAAAATGACCACCCAACGGAATTAACCCATTTAACCCAATAGAAATTCCCCTTCTCAATACAATTATTTTAGTAAGTTCAGGAGCCTCAATCACCTGAGCCCACCAAGCTATTTTAAGTAAAAAATTTAAACAAACCATTAAAAGATTAACTTTAACAATTGTCCTAGGTATTTACTTTACATTTCTCCAATGATGAGAATATAAAAATGCAAGATTCACTATTTCAGATTCAGTTTTCGGGTCATCTTTCTTTATAACAACAGGCTTCCATGGAATCCATGTAATAATTGGTACAATTTTTATCCTTACAGCTTTACAAAGAATTCTGACAATAAAATCCAATAAAATTAATCATTTAAGATTAGAATTATCAGCTTGATATTGACATTTTGTTGATGTAATTTGATTATTCCTTTACTTAACACTTTATTGATGAAACAATTTTTTCTTTAGTATAATTAGTATATTTAACTTCCAATTAAAAGGTTTAAACTTAAAGAAAAAATTAAAATTTATCAAAGAATTCTTACAGCAAGATTTTTATTAATTATATTAATAAGTACTTCATTTTTATTGTCTAAAAAATCTATTTTAGACTTAAATAAATCTTCACCCTTTGAATGTGGATTTAGAAACTTTTCATCTACACGTCTTTCATTTTCAATTCACTTTTTTATAATTGCAATTTTATTTTTGATATTTGACATTGAAATCGCAATTATACTTCCAATATTTATTTCTTGGAAATTAATAAAAATTAAAGAATGATTCTTAATAAGAATTTTAATCACCTCAATCATCTTATATGGATTATATCACGAATGAATAAACGGTGTAATAGAATGATCCAAATAGGAGAATAGTTAAACATAACATTTAAATTGCAATTAAAAAGTACAAATTTGTTTCTCTTAAATTAGTAAAGAAGTAAAATTACAATTAATTTCGACTTAATTTAAGAGAGTAAATCTCCATACTTAATTTAACTAAAGCTAAAAAAGAAGCATTTTACTGTTAATAAAATAAATGATTTAAAATCTAGTTAAAAGGGGTTTATAAAAGAAGCTGCTAACTAACTTTTAAACATTTAATTGTTGACTCCTTGTTTATGTAGTTTAATTAAAACAAATTATTTTCAATAATTAGATAAAAATTTCTTAAACTCATTTAAGACATACAGTGTATCGAAACATTTTCAATGTTTAGCTTTAACTTAAGCTACCCAAATAAATTAAAAGTATTAAAATCAAAAATAAACCAAAAGAAACAAGATTAAATTTTAAAGAAGTTAAAGTCAACCTATTTATGTATAAATTTAAAATTTTAATTAAATTAACTAAATTTATGCTAACTAAATATTCGGTCCAACTTGAATCCACAACCAAAAAAATTAAATGTCTAAAATTAAAAAACTTAGAAATAATAAAAGTGGAAGAAAAAAAAGATAAAAATCATATTTGACCAAAAAAATATACTAAAAAAGAATTTAAATTAAAAATTAACCCAAAAACATTTAAGAAAATAACAAAGTAAAACATAAAAAATAAAATTATATACCTAAAGACTCTATCATAAACATTTACATAAGGTAAATCAAATAATCAAAAAAGACATGAACCAAAAAAGATAGAAAATATAAGTAATAAAATACAAGAAAACTTTATATAAAAATCATTGAATAAATTAAAAATCCTTAAATTAACTTTACAAATAAAAAGAAAGTAAAATAAACGAAAAGAATAAATTAAAGTTAAATAAACCGAAAAAAAAAAAATAAAAAAATAAAAAAAATTAATTTCAGATAAAATAGCCAATTCAATAATAAAATCCTTAGAAAAAAAACCTGAATAAAAAGGTAAACCGCATAAACTAAAAAGAGAAATTAAAAAACAAGATCTAACTAAAGGTCTCTGCAACCCTAATCTACCCATATAACGAATATCCTGTACCCCTAAATACCCTCTAATAAAAACCCCCGAACATAAAAATAACAAAGACTTAAAAACGGCATGAATTAATAAATGAATAAATCTCAAATAGTAAGAACCCATAACAATGCAAAAAATTATGAACCCCAACTGACCCATTGTAGAAAAAGCAACAATTTTCCTTAAATCATTTTCATATAAAGCACCCAGCCCAGAAAGTAAGATAGTTAATAAACTTAAATTTATTAAGAAAAAAATAAAACCCCCATTTAAAAACTTATTAAAACGAATTATTAAATAAACCCCTGCAGTAACCAAAGTAGAAGAATGAACTAGAGAAGAAACAGGAGTAGGAGCAGCTATAGCCGCTGGAAGCCAACTAGAAAAAGGAAATTGAGCTCTTTTAGTTAAACAAGCCAAAATTAAAAAAATCAATATATATAAATTTAAATTATTCAAAGTAAAAAGATAAAAATAATGTCAACAACCGTAATTAAAACACCAACAAATACATAAAATTAGAAATAAATCACCCAAACGATTAATAAATAAAGTTAAATAGCCAGAACTTAAACTTGTAGAACTTTGATAATAAATTACTAAACAATAAGATACCAACCCCAATCCATCTCAACCTAACATTAAACATAACAAATCAGGAGTCATAATTAAAAAGAATATTCTAAGCACAAATAAAAACACCAAAAAATAAAACCGAACAATAAAATTATCACCAGATATATAACCTAAACTATAAAAAAAAACACAACCTGAAATTAAAAAAACCACAGATAAAAATACTAATCTTAATCAATCTATAACAAAAACCAGTCTAAAATTACATGAATTCAAAAAAAAAAAATCATAATATAAAATTAAACTTAAATTATATAAATGTATTAATATCCCCCCTAAAAAAAATAAAAAAAAACCAGTAAAAAAAAAAAAATTAATATTTAAAATAAATAACACTATTAGCTTCTTAAGAATCTTCAATATCACAAAATGAAATTTTTTTTAAACTAAACCAATATATAAAAAAAAAATTTAAATTTAAAATAAATATATAAACCGGAATTAAATGTAAAGAACCTAAATAAAATTCCCTGATTAATCCTGAATCCAAAGTTATCAAAAGCCCCGAAAACATACCATGACAAATAAATCTAAAAAAATTAATTATAGCACAAGCCGAAAAAAATAAAGAAAAGATAATCAATAGTAAAGTTAAATTTCCTCAACTTAATAAAGAAAAACAAATAAAAATTTCGGAAACCAAATTCAAACTAGGAGGACAAGATATATTTCTAATAATCAAAAAAAAAAAAAATATTATAAATGAAGGAAAAATATTAATTAACCCCCGTATTAAAAAAATTCTTCGAGTCCCTAAGCGATCATATATACAACCAACTAAATAAAAAAGACCAGAAGAAACTAAACCATGACTAACTATCAAGTATAAAGAACCAACAAAACCGTATATAGTTAAAGTTATTAATCCACAAATCACTAAACCTATATGACTCACAGAAGAATAAGCCACTAAAACCCTTAAATCTGACTGAAGTAAACAAAATAAACTTACATATAAAGACCCTAATAAACTTAATGAAACAAAAATATAAGAATATATTCTAATTAAATTAGTAAATATATAAAACACACGAACTAGCCCATAACCACCTAACTTTAACATAACCCCCGCCAAAATTATAGATCCTGAAGTAGGAGCTTCAACATGAGCCCTAGGAAGTCATAAATGAAAAAAAAATATAGGTAATTTAACTAAAAAAGAAAAAATAAAAAAAAAAAATACAAAAAAATTATTAGAAGTATAATCAATTCCAAAATAAAAATAACCTAAAAAAACATTCAATTTTAAAATTAACAAAAATAAAGGTAAAGATCTTATTAAAGTATAAATAAAAAAGTAAAGACTTGAAAAAACACGTTCAGGTTGATAACCCCAACCATAAATTAAAAGAAACACTGGTAAAACTCTACATTCAAAATAAATATAAAAAGTAAAAAAATCTAAAGTTAAAAAACAAAGTACAAGAAAAATAACTATCAAAACAACCAGCCCCCTTAAGTATGAAAAATATAAATTTTTTAAATTTAATAAACCATAAATTATCAAAATAAATAACCAAAAAGTTAGAATAACCATAAAAAAAGAATAATAATCTAAACCCATATTTATACTAATGTATACAAAAAAGTTATTTCAACTAAATATTATAATAAAATAAGTAGTTAAAAAAAAAAAAAAAATCAATAAAACATAAATATTAATTTTTAAAATTAAAGGGATCAAAAAAAATATTGATATTAATAAACTTAACATAAATTAAATCTATTGACATAAGGTAAATTAACCTTACGAACCAAATAAACCAATAAAGAAAGACCCAATCTAGACTCAACTACACCTAAAATTAAATAAATCAAACCAAAATTTAACTCAAAAAAATAAAAATTTAAAAAAAAATAAAATAAATTAAATAAAGTAATAAATAAAAATTCCAACATAATTAAAGTTACCAAATAATGTTTACGAACCACCAATAAACCAATTAAGTTAAAAACCATTATAAAAAATAAAATAAACATAAGTTTCAGAAAAAAAAAATTAATCGAAAATTAAAAATTTACTGAATTAAATTAATCCAAATAAGTTTATTGCTAAATACATTTATTAGAATTTGATTAAATCACCCAATCAGATTGGGAACCATACTTATAATTCAATCCATAACCACAGGGTTATTTACAATTTTATTAACCAAAAATTCTTGATATTCAATAATTTTATTTATTACCTTTAGTAGAGGATTAATAATTATATTTATGTATATGTCAAGTATCTCTTCCAATGAAAAATTTAAATGATCTATAAAAATTTTTATCATATTATTAATTTTAATAATTATTTTATTTGTAACAAAAATAGATACAATTTTCTTATTTAAAAATAAATGGATAGAAAAAAAAATTTTTTTTCAAGAAAATGAAGAAAAAAAAACAATTTTAAAAATTTTAACCACTAAAAAAGTATATTTGTTAATTTCAGTCACAACTCTTATTCTTTTGGTATTAATAAGAATTTCAAACTTAATTAATTCATTTGAAGGGCCATTAAAAAAAACTTATGAAAATTTTTGTTTAAAGTTTAAATACTAAAACCAAATCAAAGTTTTTAAATGATAAATTTTAATTAAGTAATAAACTAAATTTAAACCTAAATAAATACACTATTTAATGAATGTAAATTAAATATTTCCCATTAAATAATTTATTTTTTAAAAAAAAAAAAAAAAAAAAAAAATTCAGCAAAAAACCCACATATCTCTAATCTCCAAAATTAAAATTTTAAATTAAACTATCTGCTGGGCTTAATAGTTTAAAAAAAACATTGATTTTGTAAATCAAATATAGAAATCCCTTTAAGTTAAACTTATGAAAAAAAATTTAAAACCTCTCAATAACTTTCTAATTAACCTTCCTACCCCCAATAATATCTCTTATTGATGAAACTTTGGGTCAATTTTAGGCTTATGTCTAATAATCCAACTAATTTCAGGGATTTTTCTATCTATACATTACACCCCAAGAATTAATTCAGCTTTTAATAGTATAATTCACATCACCCGAGACACCAACTTCGGGTGACTACTACGAATTACCCATGCCAACGGAGCATCAATATTCTTTTTCTTTTTATTTATTCATACAGGACGAGGAATATACTACGGCTCCTTCTTAAAAATCAAAGTATGAATTTCAGGAACATTAATTATATTAATCTTAATAGCTACTGCATTTTTAGGCTATGTACTACCATGAGGGCAAATATCCTTTTGAGGAGCAACAGTCATCACTAATTTACTTTCAGCTATCCCTTATCTTGGAAACACCTTAGTCAGATGAATCTGAGGAGGGTTTTCAGTTGAAAACCCCACCTTAAACCGATTTTTTTCATTTCATTTTATTTTACCATTTATTCTTTGTGTAATTATTTTATTTCACTTAATTTTTTTACACGAAAAAGGATCTTCTAACCCCCTGGGGCTTAAAAATAAAATTGATAAAATTAGATTCCACCCTTATTTCTCTATTAAAGATACCTACGGATTTACAATAATAATTTTAATTTTTTTATTAATTAACTTTAAAACACCTTTTTTATTCAATGACCCTGAAAATTTTACTCCAGCTAACCCAATAGTAACACCCCCCCACATCCAACCTGAATGGTACTTTTTATTTGCTTACGCAATTCTTCGATCCATTCCCAACAAGTTGGGAGGTGTAATAGCTCTTTTCTTATCAATTGTTATCATTTTAACTTTACCTTTAACAATAAACTTAAAATTTAAAAGATCAAGTATATACTTAACCAAAAAAATTTTATTTTTAATATTTTGTGGTTCATTTATTCTATTAACATGAATCGGAGCTAAGCCAGTTGAACCCCCTTTTATCTTTTTAGGGCAAGTATTAACAATAATTTACTTTTCATACTTTTTAATTCAACCATTTTTATTTAAACTCATTAAATAACAAGTTAACTTAAAAGACATGTCTTGAAAACATGTAATAAAATTAATTTTTTATTAACTTTACTCAAATAAATAGGGTTAGTAAATAAAAACTAAGATATTTATAAACACAAAAAAGTAATGAAGAGAAATAGGTAAATAAATTTTTCAACAAATTATTATTAATTTTTCATAACGAAGACAAGGGAAACCCCTCAAATTCAAATAAGTCTAAAATTTAAAGCTATTATTTTAAAAAAAGTAACTAAAAAATCCCCTCCCCTCTGAAATAAATAGGGTTAGTAAATAAAAACTAAGATATTTATAAACACAAAAAAGTAATGAAGAGAAATAGGTAAATAAATTTTTCAACAAATTATTATTAATTTATCATAACGAAGACGAGGGAAAGAACCTCGAATTCAAATAAATCTAAAATTTAAAGCTATTATTTTTAAAAAAAAAATAAAAGAAAAAAAATTCCCCCCTAAAAATATTAAACTTAAAATYAAACTTATAAAAATTATATTTATATATTCAGCTAAAAAAATAAAAGAGAAATTAAAAGAACTATATTCAGTATTAAACCCAGAAACTAACTCTGACTCCCCCTCAGAAAAATCAAAAGGAGAGCGATTTGTCTCCGCCAAAATACAAGAATACAAGATTAAAAATAAAGGATAACCCATTAATAAAAATCAATTCCAATGTTGTGCATGGAAAAACTTAATTAAATTAAATCTATCTAAAAAAAAAATTAAATTAAATATTACTAAAAACATACATACTTCATAAGAAATTCTTTGTGCCACTGAACGGATACACCCAATTAAAGAATAACATGAATTTGAAGACCATCTTGATAGAAGAATACTATAAACTATAAATCTTGAACACACAATGAAAAATAACAAACCTAAAGGAAATCTAATTAAATTAAACACAGAAGGGTAAAGACATCATAAATTTATTGAAGTTAAAAGACCAATCAATGGCATCAAATAATAAATAATCAAATTACCAAAGTAAAGAAAATAAGACTCCTTAGAAAAAAGTTTAATAGCGTCACTAAAAGGCTGTAAAAGACCTACTAACCCAACTTTGTAAGGCCCCTTACGTATTTGTATATATCCTAAAACTTTCCGTTCTAACAAAACATAGAAAGCTACAGAAATTAAAATTAACCCCAACAAAACCAAAAAATTCAAAAAAAACATATACTAAATGTATATATTACATTTTTAAATTCTAAGTTTAAAGCACTTTTCTGCCAAATTAGCAGAAAGTCTTCCTAACTTAAAAGTCCTTTCGTACTAATTAAATGAAACTTAAAATAGATAGAAACCAACCTGGCTCACACCGGTTTGAACTCAAATCATGTAATCATTTAAAGGTCGAACAGACCCAAAATTCTAATTTCTGCTCCAAAACTTTAGATTAATTCAACATCGAGGTCGCAAACAAATTTATCTATAAGAACTATTCAAATTTATTACGCTGTTATCCCTAAGGTATCTTATTTTAACACCCCTAAAATTGGGTTCAATAAAATTCACTAATTTATGTATAAAAATATTAAAGTTTTAAAAATTTATTTGTCACCCCAACAAAAAATTCTTAAAAATAAAATACAATTAAACCTAAATAATCTTATTAATTAAAAAATTTAAAGATCTATAGGGTCTTATCGTCCCATTTTTAAATTTTAGCTTTTTAACTAAAAAATAAAATTCATTTAATTAAGTCAATAAAGTTAATTTCTTGTTAAACCATTCATGCTAGACCTCAATTAAAAGACTACTTACTACGCTACCTTTGTACAGTTAATATACTGCAGCTATTTAAAAATTTTCATTGAGCAGGCCCAACTTTAAATAAAATGCTAAAAGAAATGTTTTTGATAAACAGACAGAAATGTAGTTTGCCGAGTTCATAAAAATAAATTTCAAATTTACTTATATAATCATTTTTAACAAATTRAAAAATTTTATTTGTAAATTTTGTAAAAAATTAAAAATTCTTAAATTTCAAGGAATAATTTAAAAAAAACTTTATTAGAAAAAAAATTTTAATCCTACAAAACCCCTTTAAATTCYCATTTATAAAAATTTAAATTAGATTAACCCAATTTAACTTAGTAACTAAAATTTAAACTAAAAATAAACTCAAAATATTTAAGTTACCTAAATTAAATTTATTTCCAAAAGAACCAGATATCAGAATAAACGATTTTCATTTCAAAACTTAATTTAATTTTTTCAAGTTTGTGTAACAACTATAAACAAAAAAATTAAGATCTTAAACTTTCGGGAAAATTAAAATATAGTTAATAAAATTGAATCAACCCTGAGACAAAAGGTACAACAAAAAAATTTTCTTTTAAAAAATAATTTTTTAACCCTTACGGTTTAATTTTAAATAAATTCCTCAATAAAATACCTAAACAAAAAATAATTTTTTAACCCTAAACCATTAAAATTAAAAAAAAATAATTCAGATAAAACTGAATTGAACAGTTTAAATTAATTATTGTAAAAAATTACTTCACCATGAATATACCCGCTAGATACATTTTCCAATACATCTACTTTGTTACGACTTGTCTCACTTGATGAGAATGACGGGCGATATGTACATGATTTAGAGCATAATTCAAAATTTTTAATAAAAAATTTTACTTTTAAATCCAATTTTAAATCTATTCAAATAGATTACCCACAAACCAAAATTATTGTAACCCATTTAAACCTTAATACAACTGCACCTTGACCTAAATTAAATTCTACTATAGAAAAAAGAAAATTGACCTCAAAATATATTCAATTATAGAGATATACAAGAAAATTAAGGTAATTTAAATTGTGGATTATCAAATTAATCAACAGGTTCCTCTAAATAGTTTAAAAAACCGCCAAATCAATTTAATTTAATGTATAACCAAATTCCTAAAAAAAAATATTGAATAAATTTGAATAATAGGGTATCTAATCCTAGTTTAAACCCAAAATTTTGAAAATTTTCAATATAAATCAATTTTAACTTATTTCACCCCCCTTAAAACAAATTAATTTCTTTTTATACTTACTAACCTCCTAACTAAAAATAAAGATTCAAGGATGATGTGTAACCGCGAATGCTGGCACATCATTTTACCCCTATAGTTTTAAATTAACTAAAATTACCCCCAATAATTTTATTAACCTCAAACACTGAAAATCCCCTAATGCAATTTTTTAAACCAAGCCCCTATTTAAAATTTTACATCTATTTTCATCTAAAAACCTTCTTTCTTATTTTGATCAAATAATTCTCTTGGAATAATTATAACAACGGATCAAAGTCCACTTTTTACCCCCCAATTTTAAACCCTATTCTCAATTTAATTTCCTGGTCTCTCAGTATATTAATATATATATAATAGGAAATAAGTATTTACTATATACATATATATATCTTTTTTTTTTTTTTTTTTTATTTTACACATTTATATTAATACTTATTTAGTCTTTATTATAATTAATATTATTATACACTGATAGTTTTAAATAATATTATTTACATAGGGAATTAATAATATAATAATAAATTTAAATAATTTATTATTACAATTTAATTAATAAAATCTATAGTATAATTTATTTATTTAGTGAACTGTAACTATTTATATATTAAATATTTATAAATATATTAATAATATATATATATATAATAATATAATAATATATAATATAATAATAATATATATATATATAATAATATAATAATATATAATATAATAATAATATATAAATTATTAATATATATTAATATTTAATATTTAATTATTAATAAGAATATTTATTTAGGTTAAATAATTTAAATAAATGTCTATTATATATTGTATTTTAATTAAAATATTTTTTTTAAAATAAAGTTTCGTATAATAATATTAATTAACCTAATATTAATATATATATTATCAATATAAATAAATTAGTATAATTATATTAATTAAATAATTAATAATTAATAAATAATTTAATATAAACAAAGCCCATTTCACAAAAAAACAGTCGATTTTGGCTACATTTTTTCGAAATTTTTTGCACATCGATTTTGGAAAAAATGTCATGGTTTTTGGAAAAAATGTCATGGTTTTTGGAAAAAATGACACGTTTTTGGAAAAAATGTCATGGTTTTTGGAAAAAATGTCATGGTTTTTGGAAAAAATGTCATGGTTTTTGGAAAAAATGTCATGGTTTTTGGAAAAAATGTCATGGTTTTTGGAAAAAATGTCATGGTTTTTGGAAAAAATGTCATGGTTTTTGGAAAAAATGTCATGATTTTTGGAAAAAATGTCATGGTTTTTGGAAAAAATGTCATGGTTTTTGGAAAAAATGTCATGGTTTTTGGAAAAAATGTCATGGTTTTTGGAAAAAATGTCATGATTTTTGGAAAAATGTAAATTTCAATAAACCCCAATGAGGAAAATTGACTCAATTTTTTATTTACACACAAACCCTATTAAACCAATAATTTATTTTTATTTTGATTTACACGAAAAACCCTTACAAATTTTTAAAATAGTCTAAATTCCTCATCAATTCTTTTTAATAAACCCCAATGAGGAAAATTGACTCAATTTTTTATTTACACACAAACCCTATTAAACCAATAATTTATTTTTATTTTGATTTACACGAAAAACCCTTACAAATTTTTAAAATAGTCTAAATTCCTCATCAATTTTTTTTAATAAACCCCAATGAGGAAAATTGACTCAATTTTTTATTTACACACAAACCCTATTAAACCAATAATTTATTTTTATTTTGATTTACACGAAAAACCCTTACAAATTTTTAAAATAGTCTAAATTCCTCATCAATTTTTTATTTAAATTTTTAAAACCATAAATTTACCCCCCCCCATTTTTAACTTAAATCCCTATAAAAAATTGCCCCCCCTAAAACATGGATCCGTTGTTTCTTTTATTTGTAGTAGTATAAAAAAAATTTTCAGTTTTCTAATAAAAAACCGTTCAATTTTCTTAATAGGAAAATCGTGTAATTTTAAAAAAAATCCACAGCCCACTCCCGCCTAATCCCAACCCTAA